TTAACCACTCATTAATGTCATCAATTCTACTGTTATCACACTCCGAATTCGATAATAAATAACTAAAATAGCTAAACCTATTGATGATTCCGCGGCTGCAACCGTTAAAATAAGTAACGAAAAAATTTGACCTGCAATATCATCAATCAAAATTGAAGAGAAAATTAAATTAAAACTGATTGCTAAAAACATCATTTCAAGAGACATTAACATAATTAAAATATTTTTTTGATTCAAAAAAATTCCTATAATACTAACTAAAAACAACGCAGTTGACGTATTTAAATAGTTTATTTGTTCATACATATTATTTAATATTACTTTTTATTTAGGTTTTAGGGTAGTAGAAATTTACAAATTAATAATCCAGCCACAGGTTCCCCTACGGCTACCTTGTTACGACTTCACTTCAGTTCTTTTTCTACCTTAAATAAATATTTTCCAATAAAATAAATTTCCATAGCGTGACGGGCGGTGTGTACAAGACCTGAGAACAAATTCACCGTAACATTCTAATTTACGATTACTAGCAATTCCAGCTTCATATTTTCGATTTTCAGAAAATAATCCGTACTTGATTTTTGTTAGAGCTTAGCTATGACTTTCAGCTTTGCTTCTCATTGAAAAAATCATTGTAGCACATGAAAGTAGCCCAATTCATTAGGGTCATGAGGACTTGACGTTATTCTTTCCTTCCTTTGAAATGTCTTCAACTGTTTATATTCTAAAATATATAAGAGTTTTGTCCGTTTATTGGAATGAACCAAACGCTTCACAGCACGGACTGACGACAGCCATGCAACACCTGTTTTTATGCAAAAATTGGTAAGATTCCGCGCGTATTGTCGATTTAAACCACATGCTCCACTGCTTGTGCAGGTCCCCGTCAATTCCTTTGAGTTTTAGTCTTGCGACCGTAGTTCCCAGGCGGAGTGTTTTGCGTTAACTTTATTTTAAAATTTTAAAATAAACACTCATCGTTCAGGGTATAGACTACAGGGGTATCTAATCCCTTTTGATTCCTATACTTTAATATCTCAGCGTCAGTTTTGAGTTAGATTACTGCCTTCGCAATCGAGATTCCTTTAAATATCAATACATTTTACTGTTACATTTAAAATTCTATAACCTTTACTTAAACTCTAGAGTATTATTTTTCTAAATTAAATAAAAATAAACCTTAAGCTTTTAATTAGAAGTTAATACTCAGCCTACATATTCTTTACGCCCAATTAATCCGAATAACGTTTGCCCTTCCCGTTTTACCGCGGCTGCTGGCACGAAATTAGCCAGGACTTTTTAAATTCAATCATAATTTTCGTGATAATGTGTTTTACAACGATTTGCCTTCAATCACACAAATGGTTTAGCTGAGTCAAGCTTTCGCTCATTGCTCAATATTCCTCACTGCTGCCTTTTAATAAAGTCTGGATCGTTTTCATCTCCAGTGTGGTTGTTCATCCGCATAGATCAACTAAAGATCGTAAGCTTGGTAAGCTTAATTTACCAACAACTTAATCTTTTATAGATTTTTTCAGAAACAACTTAATCTTTCCATACATTTAGTAATATATCTGAATTAATTTCTATAAATTACTCACCCGTTCGCTAGTAAATAACTTTAACTCGCATGTGTTATGCTAACCATTAACGTTCATTCTGAGCCAGGATCAAACTCTTTTTTTAATTTTTTTAATTTTTTTATGATTCTAACTACCCTAAACTTTTTTAAAGTATAAATTAAAAAATCAAAATTGAAAGGTTAAAAATGTACCTTTTTCACAAAAAAAAATTTGTTTAATAATTTTTCGATCAAGTAAAATTTTTTGATTAGTAATAAAATAATATGTTAAATTGGAATTTTTGAAAGAATAATTTGGTATTTTTGTTTTATTCATTTATTAGTAAATATCACCTTATTACGGGAATAGGATTTGAACCTATAGCTTTAGAACATGAACCTAACGAGTTAACCACTTACTCTATCCCGTTATATTATAAATTTACTCCTAGTGGGATTCGAACTCACATTTATACCACGAAAAAGTAGTGTCTTAAACCATTAAACGATAGGAGCTTATTTATAATTGTTTTACACCATATTTTGAACGAGTTTTCTTTCTACCTTTTACAGGAGTCAAATCGTAAACCCCTCGAATAAAATGGTAAAAAACTCCAGGTAAATCTTTAACTCGTCCGCCACGGACTAAAACTAAAGAGTGTTCTTGCAAAGAATGGCCTTCACCAGGAATATACCCAATTACAGATTTTCCTGTTGTTAATTGCACTTTAGCCACTTTTCTTTCAGCTGAATTTGGTTTCTTTGGATTTATAGTGTAAACACGCACGCAAATACCTTTTCTTTGAGGTGAATTTTTTAAAGCAATAACTCGACTTTTCTTTTTTGAATTAACTCGAGGTTTTTTTAATAATTGATGAAGAGTTGGCATTTATTTTTAAATTATTTGTTAATTTAAAACAAAAAAATAAGAAAACAAAATCAGTAATTAAATACAACGAGCAGAATATTACTAATTGAAAAATCAATTCAGGAGGTAAAATAATAAAGCTGAATAGAGTAAAGCTGAATAAAATATTTCGCCTATAAATTTTGATAGATTTGTAATTACACATCAGATTTGTAATTACAAATAAATTATAAAAATAGCAAAAAAGTACTAAAGATCAAAAATTTGTAAAGTAATGAAATTCAACAATTCAAGTAACATAAAATAAAATGTTTAACTGAGTTTCAAAAATTAGTGTACCTTTATTTCAATTAAATGAGTCTTCCAACCCGACAAAAAAAAATAAAATGTTCGGTAAAATTTTGTAATAAATAAAAAATATTACAACACTACAAATAAATAAAAATCGCTGAAAAAAATACTTAATAAAAACAAATTGGTAGTCATATCAACCAGATTTAAAAAAGTAAAGTAATTGAAAAACTAAAAAAGGTAAAGCAAAAAGTAAGGTGGTTGAAATACTGTTTAATCAAAAAAGCTCAAATAAATTTGTAATTTCCGTCGTAATAAATTTCTTTTTAAAAACAAAAAAAGGTAAAATTTCAATAAGAACTATGCTATCCATTCTGTATCAAGCGACGATAAATAGACTTAAAGAACTGAATAAAAAATAACTAAGTTTTCAAAAGAACTCAACTGAATAAAAAGAAGTAGGTCAATTCACAATTTTATAGACTTTGAGTGTATTAGGATTCGAACCTAAGATCTATAAATTAAAAGTTTATCGCTTTCAACCAGCTAAGCTATACACTCTTATACTATTTAGTGTTTGGAAAGATTCGAACTTTCAACTTTTAAATTCGTAGTTTAATACTCTATCCAATTGAGTTACAAACACTATCTTGAGCAATAGAGGATTCGAACCCCTAACTTTTTTGGTGTAAACAAAACACTCTACCAATTGAGTTAAATGCCCATTACTTCCTGAGCAGGATTCGAACCTACAATCGAGTAGTTAACAGCTACTTGCTTTACCTTTTAGCTATCAGGAATTAAAACCACCTTCCCTTCTATAGTGGTTTTTTATTCGTCGGTTCGGTAAAAAATCGATTTTTTACCGAACCGACGAATAAAAAACCACTATAGAAGGGAATATAGTTTAATTGGTAAAACATATGTTTTGCATACATAAAATTATCGGTTCAAGTCCGATTATTTCCAGTTATAAAATTATACAGATTGTGAATTATTTACCTAGAACTAAACTTTATTACGATTACATAAGAAAATTTGAAACTTTAGATAAGAATACTTTAAAAAATAAAAAGTTAAGTTTTAACCATAAAAGATTTTCTATAATAATCAAGTCAACAAAAAATATTACTATTTTTTCAGATTATTTTAAGAACACTTTTTTTATGGAATTGTTTTTAAATCAAAGGTTGTTTGTTAAAAAAAAAGATCAGAATTTTTTACTAGAAGTTAAACTACGAAAAAATCTTGCATTTTTCAGTTTTGAAAATTTTTGATCCTTAATTTTAATTGATTCTCCTTTTTTTCTAGGAGGTTTTTCTATGGATGTAAGCAATAAAATTGTTTATAATTTTTTATGTATTAAAATTATTGCGTACCCATCGAAATTAACTTTAGAAGACTTTTTATACAAACAACTAACTTTATAAAATCAGCTAAGGAGAATAGCTTAATTGGTAGAGCTCTGGTTTTCAAAACCAAGGGTTGAGGGTTCAAGTCCTTCTTCTCCTGAATTAAAAATAATTAATATGTCTAGTAACTACTTTTTTGTACAAAGCCCATTAGAACAGTTTGAAATTGTAACTATTTTACCGCTTTCAATTGGGGGGATAAACATTTCTATAACAAATTCAACTTTATTTATGTTTTTAACTTTTACAATTTCCATATTTTGATTAAGCTTAAGTTTCTATAAGAATAGTTTAATTCCTACTAATTGGCAACTCTTAAAAGAATCAATATATGAAATAACTTCAAATATGATTCGTGAAAATTTAGGTTCAAAAGGAGAGTTTTATTTTCCTTTTATTTTTAGTTTACATTTATTTTTATTATTTTGTAATTTTATTGGAATGGTGCCTTATAGTTTTACTGTAACTAGTCATATTATATTTACTTTTGGGTTAGCATTATCAATTTTTATTGGTATAAATATAATAGGAATTCAAACTCATGGAATTAATTTTTTTTCATTGTTCTTACCTAGAGGTGTTCCTTTATTTATTGTTCCACTAATTATTACAATTGAACTATTATCTTATTCGATTAAAGTTTTTACTTTATCGATACGATTATTTGCAAATATGACTTCGGGCCATACTTTACTAAAAATTATCGCTGGATTTGCTTGAACAATGTTATCAGCAGGTGGTTTATTAGCTGTTTTTCATTTAATACCGCTAGGTCTTTTAGTTGCTTTAATAGGTCTTGAATTAGCTATTGCAGGTCTTCAAGCATATGTATTTACATTATTAACATGTATTTATTTAAATGATGTAATCGATTTACACTAATACAAAAATGCCTCAATTAGATCGTATAATTATATTTCCACAAATATTTTGATTATTTTTAATTTTTACCTCATTTTATATTATTTTAACTCATTTTTTTCTTCCTAAATTCTTAAAATCATTAAAATCTAGAAAAAGCGTAATTGATTTAAATGAATTAAAGGTCAATTACGTAAAACAGCAGTCCATTGAATCTGAACAAAAGTTTAAAGATTTACTTACCCAAGATTTAGCAAAAATAAAATTCTTTTTCAACTCAAACGTAGCTTTCGAAATTTTGAATTTAGAAAACTCAGAAGCAGACAGGATAATTAGCCAAGCAGTAAAAAATTCTATTCTTTTTTGCAACTTCCAAATATTAAATTCAATAGAAATTTATTGTAAATTAGCCAATAATTCAAAAAATTATTAATTTAACATGTACATTACAGTAGTAATTTTACCTTTAATAGGATCCTTAATCTCTGGATTTGGTGGGCGTTTATTAGGATACTATGGAGCAAGTGTTTTTGCAACTAGTTGCGTTGGAGTATCTTTTTTTTTATCACTTTTGATTTTTTATGAAGTAGGGTTTTGTAATTCAGTATGTTATATTTCGTTAAGTCCTTGAATTAGTACGGGAACTTTAGTAGTTAATTGAGGTTTTCTTTTTGATGCTGTAACGTCTGTAATGTTAATTGTAGTAACATCTATTTCAACTTTAGTGCATATGTATTCAATTAGTTACATGGCGAATGACCCGCACTGTCCAAGATTTATGTCATATTTGGAAATTTTTACTTTTTTCATGTTAGTATTAGTAACAGCTGATAATACTCTACAGATGTTTTTAGGATGGGAAGGTGTTGGTTTAGCCTCATACTTATTAATAAATTTTTGATTTACTCGTCTAGCTGCTAATCAATCAGCAATAAAAGCTCTAGTTGTTAATAGGATTGGTGACTTTGGGTTGAGTATTGGAATCTTTACACTATTTTATATCTTTAACTCAGTAGATTACCTGACAATTTTTTCATTAACTCCTTTTTTTCAAAATTACTACCTTTCATTTTTAGGGATTGACATTAATACTTTAACATTTATAGGAATATTACTATTTATTGGAGCAGTAGGAAAATCTGCTCAATTAGGTTTACATACTTGATTACCGGATGCAATGGAAGGGCCTACTCCTGTATCAGCACTAATTCATGCGGCAACTATGGTAACAGCTGGGGTTTTTTTAATAATTAGATTTTCACCTTTAGTTGAATACTCTTCAACTATACTAGGAATTTTAATTGTTTTTGGCTCTTTAACAACTTTCTTTGCAGCTATAACCGGTACTTTTCAGAACGATTTAAAAAGGGTTATCGCTTATTCTACTTGCAGTCAATTAGGGTACATGATTTTTGCATGCGGTTTATCCTGTTACAATGTTAGTATATTTCATTTAACTAACCATGCATTTTTTAAAGCTTTGTTATTTTTAAGCGCAGGTTCTATTATTCACGCGTTATCCGATGAGCAAGACATGAGAAGAATGGGTTCACTTTCGCAATTTTTACCGGTGACTTACTCACTAATGCTTATCGGTTCGTTAGCATTAGCGGGATTTCCTTTCTTGGCTGGGTTTTATTCTAAAGATTTTATTCTGGAACTTTCTCAAATTACAACAAATTCGAATTTGAATAGTAGCATAGCAGCACTATCTTGTTGATTAGGTAGTTTATCTGTTTTGTTTACCGCATTTTATTCGTTTAGATTAATTTATTTAGCATTTTTGAATAATTCGAACTCATCTAAAAAGATTTTAACTGGTGTTCATGAATCCAATTTATTAATGTTAATCCCTCTTATAATTTTAGCTATCGGGAGTATTTTTATAGGTTACTTAACTAAAGATTTCTTTATAGGATTTGGAACAAGTTTTTGAAATTCTTCAATTTTTATTTTACCTTACAATGCTAATTTTATTGAAGCAGAATTTTTAGAAGTTCAAATCAAATGACTTCCATTTTTGTTAAGTGCTTTTGGTGTAATATTAGCGACTATAATAAATCTATCAAGATTTTATATTTTAATAAATTGGAATTTTCATAGTTTTTTTGCATTTTTAGTAAGTAAAAAATGATTTTGAGATCCTATTTATAATCGATTTTTTATTTATCCAATTTTAACTTTTGGTTATAATACAACTCTAAAAAACTTAGACAGAGGTTTTATTGAATTAGCAGGGCCATATGGAACAATGAATTTTATTCCGATATGAGCGAATTTAATAAAAAAATTACAAACTGGTCAAATAACTCATTACATTTTTTTTATGGTTTTAGGACTTTGTTCTTTTTTTATTTTATTTTATTTAATAGAAAATTTACAATTTTCTATATTTCTATATTTTGTATTATTGTTCTTTATTTAACTTAGAGAGTCTATAGCTTAAAGGTTAGAGCGTACGCGTGCGGCATGTTAATACTTTAAAGTGTAAAATTAATTTTTTAAATGAGTGGAATTCTCATCATTTACGACCCGAATGTATACTTAATTATAATCTTACCAACCGAGATTAAAGCTAAATAAGTAAAAAAGTTTAAGGATACAAACAGAAACTTGTTGAAAACATCTTGACTCTAAAAATAGATTAACAACAGAATTAATAGCGTATACTTAATTGGGTTACTGTGAATTAAAAGGTGTAAAGCAAGATCCTACGAGCTTAAAATATTAAAAAATTGAAACGTGTAAAATTAGGAAAATTATTTAAGCAAAAGTTTTCTTGTAATCAAGAAAAATAGGCTTAAAATAATTTATTTAAACTTGTTTAAGTTTATATAGAAGCTGTATGACAGGAAATCTGTCTCGTCCAGTTTTTGGCAGAGGTAATTAAGTTATCGACTGTAACTTGATAAGCGTAAGGTTGATTGTTCGAATCAATCTAGACTCAAATGAATTAACAAATCAAATGTTACAAATTTTTTTTAATCCTTTAATTTTTACATCTTTAACTCCGCTTATAGGAGCATTAATATTATATTTGATTCCGGCAACTAATTTACAACTATGTAGATTATTTGCTTTATATATTTCCTGTATTACATTTATAGCTTCTTTATTTATTTGATTACAATTTGATTTAAGTACTTCATTTTTTCAATTTGTATATACTTTTAATTGATTACAACATTGAAATTTGTATTATACAATAGGAGTTGATGGCATTTCAATTTTTTTTATTTTACTAACTACATTTCTTATTATATTGTGTATATTAATTAGTTGAACTTCAGTTAAAGTTTTAGTAAAAGAATATTTAATTTGTTTTTTAATACTAGAATTTTGTTTAATCCAGGTCTTTTCTGTTTTAGATTTATTGTTTTTCTATATTTTTTTTGAAAGTGTTTTAATTCCGATGTTTTTAGTTGTAGGTATTTGAGGATCAAGAACTAGGAAAATTCGCGCTGCTTATCAATTTTTTTTATATACATTAGTAGGATCTTTATTGATGTTAATAGGGTTAGTTTTTATTTATTTTCAAGCAGGTACAACAGATATACAATTATTATGGCAAATAAGTTTTTCGGATTTTAGGCAATTGATTTTATGAATTGCGTTTTTTTCTAGTTTTGCTGTAAAAATTCCTATGATACCATTTCATATTTGATTACCTGAAGCGCATGCTGAAGCTCCAACTGCGGGTTCTGTTATTTTAGCGGGAATTTTATTAAAAATGGGAGGTTTCGGATTTTTAAGATTCTCATTACCGTTGTTTCCTTTTGCTTCTATATTTTTTGCACCATTAATATTTTCATTAAGTTTAATTGCTGTTATTTATGCTTCTTTAACAACTTTACGTCAAATCGATTTAAAAAAAATAATTGCTTATTCATCAGTTTCACATATGGGCTTTGTAACTATTGGAATTTTTTCGTTAACCCTTCAAGGAATAGAAGGTAGTGTAATTCTTATGTTAAGTCACGGTCTTGTTTCAAGTGCACTTTTCTTATGTGTTGGTATACTATATGATCGACATAGAACAAGAATCATCAAATATTATAATGGTTTAATTCAAGTGATGCCTATTTTTGGTTCCTTTTTCTTATTTTTTTCGTTTGCAAATTTGGGTTTTCCAGGTACAAGTAGTTTCATTGGTGAGTTTTTAGTCTTATTTGGTACTTTTAAAATTAGTATTTTTGTAACATTTATAGCGGCATTAGGAATGATTTTTGGTGCAGCTTACTCTATTTGGCTTTTTAATAGAATTATTTTTGGAGTTATAAAAGTTCAATATTTTACTTTATTTCAAGATATTTCACGACGAGAGTTTTGAATCTTATTTCCTTTAATTTTACTTATTTTATGAATGGGGTTATATCCAAATTCATTTTTAGATACAATTCATTTTTCTATAGTGAATTTAATGGAACAATTATAAAATGATTCAGAATTATAGTTGATTTACAATTAGATTAGCAGCTTTACTTATTTTAGCTACAATTATTATTGATATTGAAATTGTAGGATTAATCATAAGTTTGAGTTTTTTTCATATAAATTACGGTATTAGAGCAATTATACAGGATTATATTCATGTTGAAAAATTGTATTTAATTTCATTAAATTTAGTTCGTGTTTGTTATATTGAACTAATTCGATATTCAATAGAGTTAATTATATAAAATAAACTAATGGATTACTTATTATACAATTTATATTCAATAGCATCAGAAGCCTACATCTTATGAGTAGTAAATATTTTATTAATTTATGGTGTGTTTTTTAGTTCATCTTTTACTTTGGGGTTTCCTATTTTAAATAAAAGTACCAGTTGACTTTCGCTACAATCTCTTATATTTGCTTTGCTTTTAATATTAACTCAAGAACAAATTAATACAATAAGTTGAAATAATTTTTTAATTTTAAATGATTTTACTTACAGCGCAAAAATTGTTATTCTTACCTTTGGAGTAAGTTGAGTTTTTTTATCATATGAGTATTCTTCTCAATGTAAATTAAATTCTTTTGAATTTTGAATTTTAATTTTGCTATCAATTGCGGCTATGCTATTTGTTATCCAATCTTATGATCTTTTAAGTATATATTTAACAATTGAATTCCAAAGTTTAGTATTTTATATATTAGCAAGTTTCAACCGTACTTCAGAGTTTTCAACCGAAGCAGGTTTAAAGTATTTTATTTTAGGAGCCTTTTCATCTGCATTATTATTATTTGGATCATCATTACTTTATGGATTAACTGGGCTAACAAATTTAAATGATTTTGCAAATTTATTTGCGGGATTTGAAATAATAGATTTTCCTACGGGAGTTGGAATTGTGACTGGAATGACCTTTATAGTTAGTGCTTTATTTTTTAAAATAAGTGCAAGTCCTTTTCATATGTGAGCTCCTGATGTTTATGAAGGAGCAAATATTATAGTAACTGCATTGTTTTCTATTCTTCCAAAGTTACCAATTTTTTCTATTTTATTTAAATTGCTATTTCTTTCTTTCCATGATTTGATTGATTATTGGTCAGTTTTTATAACCATTTCTGCTATATCTTCATTAGTTATAGGAGCATTAGGAGCATTTATGCAATTGAAATGAAAACGATTTATGGCTTATAGTTCAATAAACCATGTCGGATTTATGCTTTTAGCTTTAATTAATGGGAATAATGGAGCGATTTTTAGTTTTATCGTTTATATTTTAATTTATATGACTACTATAGTAGGAACTTTCAGTTTTATTATGAGTTTAAGAACATTTTGTTATCCTAAAATACAACAATCCCGCTATTTAGAAAATTTAACAATGCTTTCAGTTACTAATCCTTTATTAGCTGTGTCAATGACTATTTTCTTATTTTCGATGGCTGGTATTCCTCCTTTAGCTGGATTTTTTTCAAAGTTATTTATTTTAATAACGATTATAAAAAGTAATATTATAGGTATAGGTATAATTGCAGTTTTAATAAATTGTATAGCTTGTTTTTATTATATTCGTTTAATAAAAAAGATGTACTTCGATTACAAAAGTTATTGACCAATTTTAGTTCCGGTGACGAAATCTAATTCATTACTTCTTGGTTTGACACTAATAGTTATAATTTTTCTAGTTATAGATTTAGAATTAGTGTTAATATTTGCAACTTCTATGCTCTTATAAACAATAAAAATAATCCATTATGGTTTTTTTAATTACAACTTTATTAAAAATCATTTCAATAGTTTTGCCGTTATTAATTGCGGTTGCGTATATGACGTTAGCAGAAAGAAAAGTTATGGCAGCCATGCAACGACGAAAAGGCCCAAATATTGTGGGTATTTTTGGTTTATTGCAACCTTTAGCTGACGGACTTAAGTTATTTGTAAAAGAAACTGTATTACCATCTAGTGCTAACATTAGTATTTTTGTTCTAGCACCAATCATTACTTTTTTATTAGCTTTAATCTCATGAAGTGTTTTACCTTTAGGTGAAGGTATGGTATACTCAGATATAAATGTAGGAGTTTTATATATTTTAGCAATTTCATCGTTAGGAGTTTATGGTATTATTATTTCGGGCTGATCAAGTAATTCAAAATATGCATTTTTAGGTGCTTTAAGATCTGCTGCACAAATGGTATCATATGAAGTTTCAATTGGTTTAATATTAATAAATGTTTTGTTGTGTACTGGCTCTCTTAACTTAACTGAAATAGTTTTATCTCAGCAATCTATTTGATATGCAATTCCATTATTTCCTATTTTAATTATGTTTTATATTTCAATATTAGCGGAAACAAATCGAGCTCCTTTTGATTTACCTGAGGCTGAAGCAGAATTAGTAGCTGGCTATAATGTTGAATATTCAGCTATGGGATTCGCGCTTTTTTTTCTAGGTGAGTACGCAAATATGATTTTAATGTGTAGTTTAACTACAATTTTATTTTTAGGTGGTTGATTACCACCTGCTAATATAACTGTATTATACTGAATTCCGGCACCTATTTGATTTGCTATAAAAACTACGATGTTATTATTTGGTTTTATTTGAGTTCGCTCTTCTTTTCCACGATATCGTTATGATCAATTAATGCGAGTGGGTTGAAAAGTATTTTTACCGTTATCATTGGGATGAGTTTTTTTAGTAGCAGGACTTTTATTAAGCTTTAACTGATTACCATAAAATGAAAATTATTTTTAAAGAATACTCCGTAATTTTAATGTTTCTTATTATAGCTTGCTTACTTTCTTTAGCAATCTTTGCTCTTTCGTATTTTTTGATTCCTCAAAAAGCAGATCAAGAAAAAATCAGTGCTTATGAGTGTGGTTTTAATCCTTTTGATGACGCTAGGGCTACTTTTGATATCCGTTTTTATTTAGTCGCAATATTGTTTTTGATTTTTGATCTGGAAATTAGTTTTCTATTTCCGTGATCCCTTACATTAGATAAAATTACATTATTAGGATTCTGGATTATGGTTATTTTTTTAATAATGTTAACTGTTGGCTTTATTTATGAATGATATAAAGGTGCGTTAGAATGGGAATAAATTTTTAACTTAAAAAATAAATCTGTGAAATTACTTGATTCCTTATCGAACTCAATAGTAAGTTTATTTTTACTAAAAATACTATTTGTATGGAAATCTTAGTCAGTTAAAAATTAAATAATTCTACAATTTGTAATAAAATGCTATGAAATCAGCTGCGTTAAAAATTTTATTTACCTCAACAAATATTTTATGTACTTTAGTAAACACAAAAGGAAAGGTAGTATTTTGAACTTCAGCTGGTATAAGAAAAGTTAAAGGAACAAAAAAAATTACTTTAATTTCAATAAATATTATGTTAAAGGAAGTAGTACAAAAATTAAATGAAATGAATTGTCAATTTTTGTATTTAGAAATCAGAGGTTTTAATAAAAATAAAAAAACAATTATAAAATTTTTTAAAAATTCATTAATCAATATTATTTTAATTTGTGATAAAACAGCATTACCGCATAATGGCTGTAAAAGGAAAAAAGTGCGTAGAATTTAGGCGGAATAGTTCAATTAGGTTAGAACATTGGAATCATAATCCAAAAGCTATAGGTTCAAATCCTATTTCCGTTATATAGGCTAGATGGCAGAATGGTAAATGCAAAAGATTGCAAATCTTTGAATATTGGTTCGATTCCAATTCTAGCTTAAAAAGACGAGAGGCTTACAAATAAATAACAAATAAATAACATGAATGTAACTCTTCAAAGTGCAAAAATGATCGGTGCAGGTTTAGCAACAATTGGTTTAACTGGTGTAGGTGCTGGTGTAGGAATTGTTTTTGGTTCGCTAGTAATGGCGTATGCACGAAATCCTTCATTAAAACAACAATTATTTGGATATACAATTTTAGGTTTTGCTTTAACAGAAGCTGTAGCTTTATTTGCTTTAATGATGGCATTTTTAATTTTATTTACTTAATTTTTTCTAGGGTATAACGAAATGGTTATCGTGTTTGCTTTGGGAGCAAAAAGTTGTAGGTTCGAATCCTACTACCCTAAACTTTTAATAGTAAGAAATTAAAATATTCTAAAATGCTTTTATTGAGGATGAATGGCTGAGTGGTTGAAAGCATCAATTTTGAAAATTGACATAAATTTTATCGTGGGTTCGAATCCTACTTCATCCAAAGTCTAGATAGCTCAGATTGGTAGAGCATAGGATTGAAAATCCTTGTGTCATGGGTTCGATTCCCATTCTGGACAGCAATTATAAAATGAGAAATGTTACGAGATTTTTTATTTTCTAACCGACCTATTTCACCACATTTAACGGTTTACATACCGCAACAATCATCAATTTTTTCTATTTGGCATAGAATCTCTGGTTTAATTACTTTGTTCCTTATTTTTATGTTGTTAACTTTTTTAAATAATTTATTATTATGTGGAATTCAAGATTTTTGATTCAAAATTTTACCTATTCAAAATTTTAGTACTTTAAAATTTATATGATTGTTAATTTTAATAATTTTATTTTATCATACAATTAATGGATTGCGTCATATTTTATGAAATTTAGGACTTTTACTAAATAAAGAATCCTTATTTTACTTCACTATTTTAACAATATTACTTTTTTTACTAAGTATAATAATTTTATAACAAAAATGTTTCTTCAAAAAAATCCAATTAATAAACTAAATTTATTTGAAAATAAGATTAATTTACAGAAATTTATTAGAATATATCGTTGAAATCCTCATATTCAGCAAAACCCTTGGTTTAGTATCCATCCAATTTCTTTGAAAAAATGTGGTCCAATGGTACTTGATGCTATCATTCAAATTAAAAATTGTCAAGATTCATCGTTGACATTTAGACGATCATGTAGAGAAGGAATTTGCGGTAGCTGTGCAATGAATATTAATGGAACGAACTCTCTTGCCTGCTTAAACTCTTTAAAGATAAAGAACAAGTTTATAACGATTTACCCATTACCTCATATGTATGTAATAAAAGATCTAGTTGTAGATTTAACTAATTTTTATTCTCAGTATAAATCTATAAAACCATGGTTAATAAATAAATTACTACCTAGAAGAGAGCAATTGCAATCGCGTTTAGATCGTATTGAATTAGATGGTTTATATGAATGTATTTTGTGTGCTTGTTGTTCGGCGAGTTGCCCTAGTTATTGGTGGAATCAAGAGATTTATTTAGGCCCTGCAGTTTTACTTCAAGCTTATAAATGAATTTCTGATTCAAGAGATAAGGCTACTAATCAGCGTCTTAAATTTTTAAACCATAAAATGCGTCTTTTTAGATGTCACACGATTATGAATTGTAGTAAAACCTGCCCTAAAAATTTAAATCCTGGAAAAGCTATTGCTAATATAAAACAACAAATCTTACATATTTAGGCGAAGAATGGGATTCGAACCCATGACCAGTAGATTCACAATCTAATGCTCAATCCTCCGAGCTCTCTCCGCCTAGCGAAAATAACTCAATTGGTAGAGTATAATCTTGCCAAGATTAAAGTTGAGGGTTCGAATCCCTTTTTTCGCTTATTTAAAAATAAACAAAATGAATATTGAAACTTTGTTGATCACTACCTTTTCTAGTTTTGCCTTATTATCTGCATTGATGGTAATAACGTTAGCTAATGCTGTTCATTCTGTCCTTTTTTTAATCCTAGTTTTTTGTAATATTGTAGGTTTATTGCTCCTATTTGGTGCGGAATTTCTTTCTTTTATGTTTCTAATTGTTTATGTAGGAGCTATTGCTGTTTTATTTTTATTCGTGGTAATGATGTTAAATGTTAAAATAAGCTCAATAAACTTAAATTTAATTTCTTTAATTCCTTTAGGAGTTCTAATTACTTTTTTATTTGCTTATCAACTTAATTTAGCTATAAATGAATTTCACATAGTTAAAACTTATTTTAACCAACCTAAAACAGTCTCATGAATAAATGAAATTGATAATATTTCAAATATTAAGGCTATAGGGCAGGTTTTATATACTGATTATAGTTTCCTATTTTTATTATCAGGTTTGATTTTATTGGTAGCCATGATTGGTACAATTATTTTAACTATGCATCAAAGAATTGATGTTAAAAAACAAAAAATTGAATATCAGTTAATTCGTAATCCATCAGGTGTTATAAAATTTATTGAATTAAGAAAGTAACGGATATGACGAAATAGGTAGACGTATTAGATTTAGATTCTAACGACAAAAGTTGTGGGGGTTCGAATCCCCCTATCCGTAATATTTAAATGGATATGTTTAACATATCCATTTAAATATTAAATTCTAGTAAAAAGCGTTCAATTTTTCCTAAACTTGGAAGAATAATCAAAAAATAAAAAAAATAGTAAATACTTGCAATTTGACCAATAAGTACATAAGGCTCTTCTACTGGCATTCCGCCAATTCAACCTAAAATAAAACAGCAACTTATCATAGTTCAATACAAAAATTTATAAATTGGTCTAAATCTTGAGCTTCGAATTTCAGTACTATGAATTCAAGGTAATAAAGCTAAAACAGCAATAGCTGAAATCATTGCAAGTACGCCTCCTAATTTATGAGGTATACTCCTTAAAATAGCATAAAATGGTAAAAAATATCATTCAGGGACTATATGCGCAGGGGTAACCATAGGATTTGCTTCTATATAATTATCTGCATGACCTAAAATATTAGGTGAGAAATAGACAAATATAGAAAAAAATATTAAAAATATTATTAAACCTAACAAATCTTTAATAATAAAATACGGAAACATACTAATTTTATCGACACTTGAATCAATTCCTAAAGGATTACCTGATCCATCTTGATGTAAAACAGCTAAATGTATTAAAGAAGCTGCAGCTATAACAAAAGGTAATAAATAGTGCAAGCTAAAAAATCGGTTCAATGTAGCGTTATCTACTGAAAAACCTCCCCAAAGTCAAGTTACAATTGAATCTCCTACAATAGGAATAGCGGACACTAAGTTAGTTATTACCGTAGCACCTCATAAGCTCATCTGACCTCATGGTAAAACATAACCTATAAAAGCAGTACCCATCATCAAAAAGAAAATAATTACACCTATAACTCATACTAAGTGACGTGGTTTTGAATACGAACCGAAATATAAACCTCTAAATATATGAATATAAACTACAATGAAAAACATAGACGCTCCATTTGCATGACTATATCGTAATAATCATCCATAATTAACATCACGCATTATATGCTCAACACTAGCAAAAGCTAAATCAACATGTGGAGTGTAATGCATTGCTAAAAAAATCCCAGTTAAAATTTGAATAATTAAACACATAGCAGAAAGAAAACCAAAATTCCATGCGTAATGAATATTTATGGGAGTAGGGTAATCAATTAAATGATCATTTATAATTGAAATTATTGGACGTTTAATTAAACGCATTGTTACATTGTTAAAAGTTAAAACGTACTCGCTACTGGACTCGAACCAGTAACCTTTGTAGGAGCGGATTTTAAATCCACCGTGTTTACCATTTTCACCAAGCGAGCTTAAAAATATATCTGGTGTAAAAGGATTCGAACCTTTAAATGATAGCATCAAAAGCTATTGCCTTGCCTGTTTGGCTATACACCAATGGAAGCGGATAATGGGATTCGAACCCATACTTTTAGTTTGGAAGACTAATGAAATTTACCTTTTTTCTATATCCGCTTTAGTTAAGTAATTAAACAAAATTAAAGAATTCTCTTAGTGAAATTTTTTGAGTACACTTCAAAATTGGAAACTGAAATGATTGGATATAAAACTTTTTTAAAGCAACAATTTTTGCTAATTTTTTTGCTATCAATAAAGCTAATAACTTTGATGTTTGCTTTTCTAATTTTTGAGTAAAAGCTAGTTTTCTTTTATAAACATCTTGATAATAATTCAATGAAAATTCAGGAAATTTAGTTGCTGTAATGGTGTTTAAATTAATAAAATGAAATTTTACTTTTTTAAAATTACACATTAAATTTTCAAATTCGTTTTGATTTTTTAATTCCTTATTTAAAGAAAAAATTAATTGATCAAACGAATTTTCTATTGAATTTTTAATATTATCCGACTGATTATTTAAACTCATTTTAATATTTTGACTTAATTTATTGTAAGAAAGTCAAATAAAAGTTATAAAACATACTAAGACTAATGTCTCTTCATTTAACAATAGAATATTTTGCGAAATTAAAATTAATGAAACTAAAATAATTATAGTAATATTTAACATTTGTTATAATCCTCCTCATCAATAAATTGATACAAACAAAAACAATCACACTACATCGACAAAATGTCAATATCAAGCTGCAGATTCAAAACCAAAATGATGTTGTTGCGTTAATTGATAACTATTTAATCTAATTAAACATATGATTAAAGAAACCGTACCTACAAAAACATGAAATCCATGAAATCCTGTTGCCATGTAAAAGGTTGAACCATAAATTCCATCTGATAATCTAAAATCAGCTAAGTTGTATTCATATGCTTGAAGCGTAGTAAAAATAACCGCTAAAATAATAGTAGAAAGTAAACTTGCTAAAGCTTGTAAGCGCTGATTTGCAATTATAGCGTGATGGCATCAAGTAACAGTACACCCTGATAATAAAAGAATTAAAGTATTTAAAAAGGGAACTTCTCAAGGATTTATAATTTTAATACCTTTAGGTGGTCAAATTGAGCCTATCTCGACAGTTGGGGCTAAACTACTATGAAAAAAAGCTCAAAAAAAAGCAAAAAAGAATAAAATTTCAGAAACAATAAATAAGATTACACCATAACGTAAACCTTGTTGAACAATACCTGTGTGATGACCTTCAAATGTTGCTTCCCTCACTACGTCTCTTCACCAAACAAACATAACTAGTAATAATGATAAAAAACTTAAAAAGAGAATGAACCCTCCATTTTTAAAAGCATGCATATACATTACTCCACCAATAGCGCATGAAAAAGCAGACAAAGATCCAACAAATGGTCAAGGACTTGGATCAACTAAATGAAAAGGGTGGCGTTGTACTTTCTTAGAAATTTGAGATAAAAGAGTCATGTTACTTTTTTTTGTTTTGATTTGAGATTAACTCTACTATTTTTAAAAATAGTTCTTTACAAACTTTACTAAAGTTTGTAAAGATTCTTTTGTTTGGATAAAATAAAATGACAAAAATAAATCCTAAAATTATGATTTGAGAAAGCGATAATCTCATATAATTTATTCACTTAGTTTATTAGAAATTCAAGAAATATAATTAGGTAATGAAACAGCTTCTACTGCAATTGGCATAAATCCATGATTAATTCCACAAATTTCACTACATTGCCCATAATATATACCTTCTCTTTTAATAAATAAAGAAGTCTGATTTAATCGTCCTGGAATTGCATCGCACTTTATTCCTAATGAAGGGACTGCTCAACTATGTAAAACATCTGCAGCTGAAACAATTAATCGAACATGAGTATTAACTGGAACTACCATCCGATTATCTACTTCTAATAATCGAAGTTGTCCAGTTTCTAAATCTTCTTCTGGTATCATGTAACTATCATACATGATTGACTCTCCTTCCTCATTTAAATAGTCTGAATATTCATAACTTCAATATCATTGATGACCTAAAGTTTTTATAGTTATAGCAGGTGAAATAATCTCATCCATAGCGTACAATAATGAAAAAGATGGAATTGCAATTACCAATAATATGATAGCGGGGGTAACTGTTCAAATTATTTCAATTAACATCCCATGTGATAACGAAGATGGATTTTTATTTTGATGAGAATTGAAATGCCATAGAGTACGGAACAACATTCATGTTACAAAAATTGAGATTACGCAAATGAAAAACATTAAATCATGATGTAAATTTATTATTCCTTCCATTATTGGTGTCGCTGGATCTTGAAAACCTAATTGCCAATTCTCGGCAGAATCACTTAATCCTTTAGCTGGAAAAAGTAGAGAAATTAAAGTTAAAAGTTTAAGCATATTATTTTGTGGTTTCGCAAATTAATGGCATTTCTTCAAATGTATGATATGCAGGAGGAGATGTTACAACTCACTCTAAACTGGAAGATCCTTTTTTAAATTCGTTTTCCTCAAAATCTCAAGGAGAATTCATACAAGGGTTGTTTGAAACTAAAGACACAAAAACTAAATAAAAGAAAAATAAAGTGCTAAAAGCAGATACATAAGATCCATAGGATGCTATTAAATTTCAACCTGCGTATGCATCTGGATAATCAGGAATTCGTCTAGGCATTCCTGCTAATCCTAAGAAATGCATTGGCATAAACGTTAAGTTCACCCCAATAAATGTTGATCAGAAATGAATTTGACCTAATGTTTCAGGATATTGTAACCCAGTTATTTTTCCAAATCAGTAATAAAAACCTGCAAAAATTGCGAAAACTGCTCCCATTGATAATACGTAATGAAAATGAGCAACAACATAATAAGTATCGTGCAAACTAATATCAAGTCCAGAATTGGCTAACACAATCCCAGTAAATCCTCCTATAGTAAATAAAAAAATAAAACCTATAGTAAACAACATTGGAGTTTTAAAATGAATAGAACCTTCCCACATTGTAGCAATTCAACTAAATATTTTTATCCCTGTTGGTACAGCAATTATCATAGTAGCTGCAGTAAAATAAGCACGAGTATCTACGTCTAAACCTACAGTGTACATATGATGAGCTCACACAATAAATCCAAGAACTCCTATTGATACCATTGCATAAACCATTCCAATGTAACCAAAGACTGGTTTTCTAGAAAAAGTTGAAACTATGTGACTAACCATTCCAAATCCAGGTAAAATAAGAATATAAACTTCGGGATGACCGAAAAATCAAAATAAATGTTGATAAAGAATCGGATCTCCTCCGCCTGCTGGATCAAAAAATGAAGTATTAAAGTTTCTATCAGTCAATAACATTGTAATTGCTCCTGCTAAAACTGGAACTGCTAATAATAATAAAAATGCTGTTACGAAAATTGATCAAACAAATAAAGGCATTCTATACATTGTTTGACCAGGATTACGCATATTTAAAATTGTTGAAATAAAATTAACTGCACCTAAAATAGATGAAGCTCCAGAAATATGTAAACTAAAAATTGCTAAATCGACAGCACCTCCAGAATGGCTTTGTATTGCACTTAACGGTGGATAAACAGTCCAACCTGTACCAACACCAACTTCCACAAGAGCAGACGTTAATAATAAACATAATGATGGGGGTAATAATCAAAATGATATATTATTTAATCTTGGAAATGCCATATCTGGACTCCCAATCATTATAGGTACTAATCAGTTACCAAACCCTCCTATTAGTATGGGCATAACCATAAAAAATATCATTAAAAACGCATGCGCGGTAATTAAAACATTATAAACTTGATGATTTCCCATTAATAAATGATTTCCAGGTTGAGCTAATTCCATTCGAATTAATATTGACATGCAACCACCTATTATTCCTGAGAAAGCACCAAAAATTAAATACAAAGTACCAATATCTTTGTGATTAGTTGAAAATATTCAACGGAAAATTCAGTGAGTAAAAAAAGTTGACATTTTTAATATTGTTTTTTACTTTATTAATCTTTTTAACATTCGAGAGAGACGGGATTCGAACCCGCAACTTTTAGTGCGACAGACTAACACTCAACCTTTGAGTTTCTCCCCCTTTTTTTTAAAATTTTACCAATTTTAATTTAACATTTAGTTTTTTTTGGATGAATATAAATATTTCATTTTCATGCTGTTTTGGTAACTTAGTAAACTCAAACAGTAATGATCCTGGTTTTAAGAATTTACTTTTAGCGTAAATTGCTCCTTTTCCTTTCCCCATCCGTGATTCTAGACTTAATTTTGTTAAAGTACTATTAAATTCCAGCGAACTTCAAATTCTATTTTTTTTATGGCCTAATATTGATTTAAATTTTCTTTGTAAATCTCTTTCGATTAATTTCCATTTCTCTTCAGTTATTCTACCATAGGATATAGTTTTTATTCCAAAGTTGCCGATTTGTAGAAATTGAAATTTTTTACAACCTTTTATCGAGTATTTATTATGTAACTTTTTGTTAACTAGCATTGCCGTAAGTATAATTTATTCTATAAAATAACCAAATTTGAAAGCTACAAGTCCCTAACTTAGTAAAAATTGTTTTATTATGAAATTCAACGTAATTTTCTAACCGTATTAAAGATAGAGATCCATAACTTTGCTCATAACTTTTAGCCATTTGATTTCTAGAATTATCAAATCGGCCTGAAATTTTAATTTTAAACCCAATTAAATTTAATTGGGTTATAGTTTTGTTAAGATAACTTATTTTTTTTGAATTTAAACGCTTCCTTAAAAAAATAAAAATGTTTAAACTTACTTTTTTCAAGTTACCTGTTTTGTTAAAAATATACTCTGCATACAATGTTATAAATTTTGCAGTTAAATTTGTTTCCGCAGAATTAAAAAAATTTAACTTAAATTCTAATGGAAAAAGTAATTCTAAATTTGTTTTTAAATTTTTATCTAATCGTAATTGCTTGTTTAAACATTTTAGATTTAAAACCATATATCCATAATGAAAAACAAATTGCTTATCTATTACTATTTTGTCTTTTACAGATATAAAATACTGTTCTAAAATTTTAGAAATTAGAAATTGATTTACCAGAAAAAGATGATATAAACTATCTTTTTTTCCATAATTTTGTGCTATTGTTCCTCAAACTTGAGTTAATCCAAGTCTAAGTCCTATTGGATTTGTTTTTTGAGCCATTTTTATTTTTGATTAAATTAGTATAAAGTTTTTGAACAAATTCGTATTTAAAAACTTTAATTTATTACTAAACTTTTATCCTTAAATCGATCTATCTAATTATCTTTTAGATTGTTCACGAAAAATTGAAAGTTATTTTCATACTTTTGATTCCGTCAGTATTTCTAATTAATTAACATAGCTACTAGACTTGCTATAGGTATAACAATCAGTTTACCAGAGGTTAATGTACTTTGGTCCTCTCGTACTAAAAGCACTCTTTTTATTTTTCAATACTTACAGTAGATAGGGACCGAACTGTCTCACGACGTTCTGAACCCAACTCACGTACCTTTTTAACTAGCGAACAACTAGACCCTTGAAACCTGCTTCAGTTTCAGGATAAGATGAGTCGACATCGAGGTATCAAACCGTGACATCAATATGAACTTTCAATCACGATGAATCTGTTATCCCTAGAGTTCCTTTTATTTGTTGAGCAATACTAATTCCACTCTTTAGTATTGGATCACTATGACTGACTTACGTCCCAATTTGATTTATCAATCTATTTGTCAAGCAAATTTTTATCATTATACATTTTATTTACCTTTGTACACCTCCGTTATTATTTAGGAGGTACTCATCCCAAGTAAACTCTCACTTTTATACTATTTTAAATTTTATTATCTAATAAGTAAATTTCTTTTATTGTAGAGTGGTATTTCAATTTAGTTTATACTCCCACTTATTCTATTCAACAAAAATACATTTACAATACAAAATTAGAGTAAAGGATCTAGGGTCTTTCCGTCTTACTGTAAGAAACCTGCATTTTCACAGGTATTGTAATTTCACCGAATTTATGTTAGAGACAGTAAAGCAATCGTTAAGCCTTTCATGCAGGACGGAATTTACCCGTCAATGAATTTCGCTACCTAAGGATTCTTATAGTTAGAACCGCCGTTTACCTAGAATTCAAATTTAAGCTTATACTTATTTTCTTCTCTTTTAGGCACTGGGCAGGCATCAGACTCTATACATATTAAATAATTTGCAGAGTCCTGTGGTTTTGTTAACCAGTCGTTGCTTTTTCTTATTATACCAAATAGTTTGGTTCTCTTTATCGCTAACTTACAGAGTCAATTTGCCGAGTTCCTTTAACATAATTTATTCGATCGCTCTAGTTTTCTCAACCAGTTTACCAGTGTCGGTTTAAGTACGGTCTTAAATTATAATTTTTTCTTGAAAATAAAAGCTTATTCATTATTCCCTTAAAAATCATAAATTGTAAATCTTTTATTTTTTTCACCTATAATACGCATATAATTGGTTTTACAGAAATAAATTCCTTTCAGATTCAATCTTCATTTACTCCTTAAGGACCGACTAACTTAATGTTTTTTAATTTTCATTAAAAACCTTAAACATAAAGCGATTGTGATTCCACACAATTTACGTTACTCATATCAGCATTAGCTTTTTTGAAATTTTTATTTAATTTTTACAAAATATTAAAATTACAAAATGTTTCACTACCATCAATACATCAACAATGTATGATTCATTACATCGATATATAGTTTATAGTCTCCTTTATTTTTAATTCAAATTGAGAAAATTAATAGTGAGCTAAAACGCTTTCTCTAATGAAAAGCTGCTTCTAAGCTTATCCAATCTATTTGTTCTCTTTTAAATCTTTTTCCCTAAACATATAATTTAAAGATCTTAGTAAATGATCTGGATTGTTTTCCTCTCGTCCATAAACCTTTTCGCTTAAAGACTGTCTGCAATAAAAATTAAAGTTTATTTCGGAGTTATATTGAATTTAGTAAGTTTTTATACTCCTTCTTTCACTTAGTAACTCTAAACATAATTTACCTTTATTACGTAGTACTTAAATACTTTTCGTGAAAAACCGGCTATCTCCAAGTTTGATTGATCTTTCATCCCTAACTACAAATCATCTCCATATTTTGCCACATATGTGAGTTCAGCCCTTCAATTTAAATTAATAAATTTTCAGCTTGTTTACAGTTAGATCACTTGGTTTCAGGTATAATGTATATTACTTTTGCTTAACCATTACATTTTAAACTTGCAATATACATTAACTTGCTGATTCATTATGCAAAAGGCAATTCGTGGTATCAAGTACTTCGAAGTTTTTTAAATATTCAATTTCAATTTATTCCTTACGGATTTATTTATCTTTCTTTCACAATACTCGTTTACTATAGGTTAGAAATTTTTAAAGCTTTAGAAGGTGGACCTCCTCTTTTCATACAATTTATATCATATTACTTTAAATATACAAAAAGCTTGTTTATTACAGGACTTTTACCCTTTTTAGTTATTTTTTCATAAACTTTAGCTTTTGTACAGCTTACTTACTTTCATTCGCCATTACTTGCAAGTTCTCGTTTGATTTTTCTTATAATGCTACTAAGATGATTCAATTCGCATTTTTTTACTATAAAATTTTAAGTTTTCTCTAAGGAAATTTGTAAGTCACAAGCCTAAGCCTCTTTACAATTTTCGTATCGTAACGTCCTTTAAATTCCTACCAAGATTTCCATCAAATACTCTTTTCAAAACTTTATAATTTTTTAACCAAAA